GGAGTCCGAGATTGTGTCTGGCTATAATGTTGAGTATGCAGGGGGCCCTTTCGCCATGTTTTTCATAGCGGAGTATGCTAAAATAATTTTTATTAAACTAGTATCTGTTGTTTTATTCTTGGGGGGCTCCTCCCCCTTCCTCGGGGTTTTTCCTATGGGTGTGTTGTTAGTAAGGTTTAAGACTTCCTTGTTAGTGGTGGCTTTTTTGTGGGTTCGGGCCTCTTACCCGCGATTTCGTTATGATCAGTTGATGTATTTGACTTGAAAGAAGTATTTACCTTTGGCTTTGGCTGCTTTGGTTGCTTACGGGATAGTTCTGGTCATGTTTGATTTGGTTCCTCCTGGTTTCGGGTTGTTTTAGAGCCCGAACCTTGGAGTAAAGGGCACCTAGCTGATAATTAGGTTGATGGGGGTTAAATTCCTCCCGGGCTTTATGCATCGTAGGGTTTTTTTTATATTGGTCCTTAGGGTGGTTTTTGGTACCGCGATAGTTTTTAGGAGCCATCACTGGTTTTCGGTTTGGGTTGGGCTGGAATTAAATACTTTGTCGATTATACCTATCTTGTGTGGGAGATTTTTTCCTCGAAGGGTGGAATCTTCTGTAAAGTATTTTCTAGTGCAGTCTGTGAGAGCGGCTATAATATTAAATGTTGTTGTCATTCAGGCTTGGTTATATTCTAGGTGAAGTGTTAGGCAGCCTTTAAGTTTCGTTGCATCCCTGTTGGTCACCTTTGCGGTGGGGCTGAAGTTAGGGCTATTTCCGTGTCATTACTGGTTTCCAGATGTGATTCAAGGTGTAGGTTTTATTCAGGGGTTGGTTTTATCTACTTGACAGAAGTTTGCGCCTTTTGTTGTTTTAGTAAATGTAGTTGATGTCTTGAAAATTCAAGTTTTGGTCTGTTTAGGAGCTTTGTCTGTGTTGGTTGGGGGTTGGGGGGGCTTAAATCAAACGCAGGTGCGAAAGGTGTTGGCCTATTCTTCTATTGCCCACATGGGGTGAATATGTTGTACTGTTGGGTATTCCTTAAGCGGTGGGTGTGTTATGCTCCTTGTATATGTGGTTATAAAATCGGGGGTTTTCCTGTTGGCGGGGGAGTATGAATTAAAGTCGCTATCCCATATGGGCCGTTTGTCTTATTTTAGTTCTAGGGGAGCGGTTTGCTTGGCGTTGGGAGTTCTGTCTTTGGGGGGGCTGCCTCCGCTTTTTGGGTTTTCAATAAAGTTTATATCTTTAAGGTGTCTGGTAAGTAAAGGAAGGTTTCTATTAGCGGGGCTTTTGGTTCTTGGTAGACTTCTTAGGCTGTTTTTTTACCTGCGGGTGGCTTTTAAAAGTGTTCTTGTGTTGTTTCCGCAGCATTCTTTGGTTGCCTTCGGTTGGCGAAACGCGGGTACGTGCGTTAGTGTTGGCTCTACTTTACGCGGACTTTTGGTGAGGTTCAGGGTTAGTTTAAGATTGTTTGGGCTTTGTTGTCTTCCTGTATTGTTTTCTTTTTTGTAAAAATTTATGTATATAATAACATTTTTGAATGGCTAGCTTTGGATTAGAGGGTTAAGATTTGTCTTGTAATAATTGTTTGGTTAATACTTAACAAAATATTGAAGACCGGAGATTTTGTTGTAGTACAAGGTTTATGGAAACTTTATCGGGAGCTATAGGGGTAGTACTGTGAAGGAAGGCTGAAATAGTGTGTATATATTTAAACTGATAAAAGAAGGGGTGTGACTCCGTACCTTTTGTATGATGGTTTAGTAAGTGTTGCGACTGCTGATAGGGTCGAGCCCGAAGCTGGGCGAGCTAATATAGGCTGTTCGTGAGGAATACTAACCGTTACTGTTGCAGTAGTAAGGTTTGAGCTTATATTAGGTGTGAGATGCTAATCGCGCCCAGGGATAGCTGGTTCCCTCGGAGAGTAGTGTGAGCTAGTACTTCATGTGTGTTGGGGAGCTGTTACCAGCTCTGGTAAGTGAGTGTTGTCCTGGCACCGTTGTAGTTGGTAGACAAGAGGGGATAAGCTTTCTTGTCTGGGAAGAAAAAGCTTTGTTTATAGGTTAAGGGCAGGTTTTGTAGATTAACGCGCTGTTTTTATAAAAGGAGTAGGATTAATATCATCTATCTGGCTTGATTACGTTAAAGTTCGTTTTATTTAGGAAAGCGCGAGTAAATTAATGCTTGGTGTTTCTTAGGCTGTAATTTATTTATGGGGGATCTTCATGTTTTGAAGGTTATGTTGCTAAAATTAGTAAGAGTGGTAAGACCTTTTGTGTTTTAAACAATCCTAACATTGGATGGGGGGGCTTATTTAATACAGGAATAGTAGCCTTGGTTTATTGTCTTCTAACACAAGAGGTTCTTGGTTGTAAAAATAAGGAAAAGGAACTCGGCAAGTTTTTATTTCGCCTGTTTACCAAAAACATCGCCCCTTGTAAAAGCTTCGGCTGACGTATAAGGGGTCCTGCCTGCCCGGTGACTTAGTTAAACGGCCGCGGTATTTTGACCGTGCAAAGGTAGCATAATCATTTGCCTTTTAAATGGGGGCTGGTATGAATGGCAAGACGGAAGTGGAGCTGTCTCTTTCTTGTTTTCCGAATTTAATTTCTTTGTGAGGAAGCAAAGATGTAGCCGTGGGACGAGAAGACCCTGTCGAGCTTTAGTGGGTCCACACAAGTGGGTATTTCGAGCCGTTTGTTGCTAATTTGCTTATTAGAGGTATTAGTGTTACGAAGCAGGGGGCTTTCATTTTGTGTGGGTCGGTTTTGGTTGGGGCAACCGCGGAGAAGAAGGATCCTCCGCTGTGTAGATTAGGGAAAAAGTATGGTTTTCCTTATGTAGGTTTTTTTGTTTGATCCACCGTTTTGGGTGAGCAGAAGAATAAGTTACCGCAGGGATAACAGCGTAATTCCTTTGGAGAGTTCATATTGATAAGGGGGTTTGCGACCTCGATGTTGGATCGGGATTTCCTGGGGGTGCAGCAGCTCCCGAGGGTTGGTCTGTTCGACCATTAAAATCCTACGTGATCTGAGTTCAGACCGGCGGGAGCCAGGTCAGTTTCTATCCGCGGGTATTTGATTAGTAGTTCTCCTTAGTACGAAAGGATTGGGGGGACGGCATCTATGTTTTTAGACAGGTGTCTAGGGGAAGTCCTGGGGGAAGATGAAGGGAAAATACAAATTGTAGATGCTTATCTGGGCTTAAGCTTATTTAGGTAGGTTTTGGTACAAAATTTTTGCTTGTTTACTTTGGTGAGATGGGAGTTTTTTGGTGGCATGGTGTCACCAAAAGTTGCTGTGGAAAACTGCCTCTTCTGTTTCTGGGAAAAGTGTAGGAATTTTTGGATATTTTAGCTTTTTGCGGAGTTTTTGTAGAATTTCGTTGAAAGTGTAAAACTTTGTGGCATAGTGCCCTTCGGGTGGTTCTGGTTTAGGATGCTAGAGTTATCGGGTGTGAGGGGAAAATGGATAATACTGTAGGCAGAAAGGTAAGAAGCCTAGCTGTATGGAGTAACATACGGATTGATCCGCGTATTGCGGAAGAGCCCAACGCCAACGTGACTCAACGAAAAATAGAAGAGGGAGAGGTTTGCGCAGTCCATTCTAGGTCCTATCCTGGAAAGGGGATTGAACGCGGGAGAAGTGTGTTCTACGTCTTTTGGATACCAACTTATTAGGGGGGGGGCACCCCCCCTCCCCCAGGTGTTATGGGCCGGTAAGCCCTAATAAGGATTCGAACCTTCATCACCTAATTTACAAGATTAGTAGCTTTCCAATTAGCTTTTAGGGCGTGGGATAAAAATAGCTCTTACTAGAATTCTCATTGGGGGTCTAACCCAAACCTGCGGCGTGAAAGGCTGCTGTTGTCGTTCAACTATGTGAATTTGTGGTTCCAGGCGCATTTTCCAATACGCCTACTTTGTTACGACTTTTCTCCTCTGTGGACGAGAGTGACGGGCGATGTGTGCGAATTCTAGAGCTGTGGTTGGTTTACATCAATTTTCTGTTAGCTGTTACTGCTGAATCCTGTTTTAGGCCCCTGTTTCAAGGGGCGATCCATATTTTGGTTTAGGAGGAAGTGTGGGTAAGTTATTGTAGCTCACCTATCCCCAACCCATTGGCTGCACCTCGATCTGACGTAGTGGGGAGGGCCCGTTTTGTATACTTCCCTTGTGGGGTAGACTGACGACGATGGTATACAGGCTGTGTTTTCAAAGGTTGGTGAGGTTTTACGCGGATTGTCGGTTGGATGGCAAGCTCCTCCAGGAAGGTCTAGAAGACCGCCAAGTCCTTTGAGTTTTAAACTTTAGTTCGTAGTTCTCTGGCGTGGGTGGTGTTTAATGGCTCATATAGTGGGGTATCTAATCCCAGTTTATCTTTGAGCTTTAGTGATTTTCATGAAGTCCAAGTTGTGGAAGATCTCAAGGTGTGGTGTTGTTCTTAGGGGCCTGTTAGCTTATTACTGCTGAAGGGGGCGTTGGCCTTGGTGAAGGTTATCACCTTTCTGCCGAGCTATTTTCAACTCGTGTCTCGTGTATAACCGCGGTGGCTGGCACATGATTTACCGGCTCTGGAGTCCTGTGGCTGCATCAAGCTGTCGCTTATTGTATAATGTTAGGTACTGCAGGTGTGGGTAGAAGGGGGTCCTTGACGTCTTTGGGTCTTGCTCGTTGAGTTTGTCCTGATGTCCTTGGAGAACCAGTTTCTTTGAGTTTGTTGGTAGTCTTCCTCACCGTTTCACTATTAGTTTGCATGTATCGGCCCAGGTAAAGCTGATAAAATAGAACTAGGACCAAATTGGTTGCTAAGAGGGGGAATTTAACCCCCATTTAAGCGTTTTCAGTGCTTTGCTTTTCTGTTAAGCTATCTTTGCAGAATATTAGCTTTTTTTCTATTTCGGAGGTTAGGGGAGCTACAAGAGTAAATATTGAAAAGTATGCAATTGATGTGATTTGGCCTAGGAGGATAAATGGGTCTTCTACCGGCTGTCTACCTATTCAGGTGAGTATTAGGAATACTGTTGTTAGAAGTCAGAATAGGGTTTGTGAGGCAGGTCGGAATGTTTTGGCTTGTTTTTTAGAGGTGTGCAGTAGGGGGACTAAAAATAAGACTAGGATTGATGCCAGTAGGGCTATTACTCCACCTAGCTTTTTTGGTATGGAGCGAAGGATGGCGTAGGCAAATAAGAAGTATCATTCAGGCTGGATGTGGACAGGAGTGACTAGGGGGTTCGCGGGGTTGAAGTTCTCAGGGTCTTTGAGTAGGGTTGGTGAGAGCAGGACGATCCCCCTTACTAGGGTGAACAAGACTATGAATCCTGTGATATCCTTGGTCGAGAAGTAGGTGTGGAATGGTGTCTTGTCAAACTTGGATTCAATTCCGGTTGGTTTGTTAGATCCTGTTTGGTGGAGGAAAAACAGGTGGATTATTGAGAAGGCTGCTATTACGAAGGGAAATAAGAAGTGAAAGGCGAAAAATCGGGTTAGTGTGGCGTTATCTACGGAGAAACCGCCTCAAAGTCATTGAACTATGGAGGTACCGATGTACGGTACCGCGGATATCAATTTGGTTATAACCGTTGCTCCTCAGAAAGACATTTGACCCCATGGAAGGACATAACCCACAAAGGCGGTTAGCATGGTTAGTAGGAGGAGGATAACGCCTACTTTTCAGGTTTCCTTTTTTACGTATGAGCCGTAGTATATGCCTCGACCTATGTGAAAGTACATGCACAGGAAAAAGAAGGATGCTGTGTTAGCGTGGGTTTTTCGGAGAAGTCAGCCGTATTTTACGTCACGGCAGATGTGTCTTATCGAGGAAAATGCTAAGGATATGTCGGAGGTGTAGTGCATTGCCAGGAAGAGTCCTGTTATTATTTGTGAGATAAGGCATATTCCCAGGAGGGAGCCAAAGTTCCATCATATGGAAAGTTTCCTGGGAGAGGGGAGGTCTACTAAGAATCCTTTTACTAGTTTGAATAGGGGATGACTCTTCCGTAGGGGTCCTGTCATTATTTTTATATATAGTGATTTTTTATGGTGTTTTGGTGCTAATGTTTTTGGGGAGAACCCTTGTTTTTTATAGTCTCTCTCCGTATTATGGAGCTCTTGGGTTGGTTATGGTGGCTGTATCTGGTTGTTTGCTGTGTGGGTTATTGGGGTTGTCCTTTATAGCTCTAATTCTAATACTTATTTACATGGGGGGGATGTTGGTTGTATTTGTTTATTCTACCGCGATATCTGCCGAACGCTATCCGGTGGTTAGGGAACTTCTGGAGGTTGGGGTTCTAAGGGTTTTGGTAATCCTTTGGGCGTTTTTGAAATTTAGTTCTTTTGTGAACTTCCTACCGTGTGGGTGGAGTTTGGTGGTTGAGGAGGATTTTATGGGGGGCTCCTTTCTTTATTTTGGTTTAGGGTACTATTTGTTGGTGGGGGGCTACGTGCTCCTGGTAGCTTTAGTTGGGGCTTTAGTGGTGACGTATGGCTCGAGTTATAGGGCTCTTAAGGCACTTTAGTTATGTTTCTTTCCTTTGTTATTATGAGCTAATGGCGAATATATTAGAGTAGAAGGAGGCATATTAGTCTTATTAGGAGGAACGTTGTGAAGGACAGGAGAAGGTATTGCTTTATATGTCCGGTTTGGGATAGTTGGTACTTCTGGGATGTTTCTGAGGATTTTAGGGCTATGCCTTGGGCCCCTAGGTTTTCTCTTCAGCCGCGGTCCAGTTTGCGCGTGGTAACTGATAGGGAAAATAGGAATGAGTAGGATAGGAAAATTATGTGGGAGACTTTTTCGAAAAATCATTGTTTGGTGGTAAATAGTCTGGGAGGGTTAAGTCTTCTTGGAGTAGTGTTAAGGGCGAATGTTTGTAGGGTTGATATGGTAAATATTATACCCAGTATGGTTAGTAGGAAAGCTAGGTTCTTTGAGGCGGGGTCTATGGTAACTGGTGGGGTAGTTATTATGAAGTTTGATATGAGCCACCCTGACAAGATAGTTCCCAAGGCCAGTCGTTTTAGGGCTCCGGTTAGTTTTGGATTTTCTTCTCTTACGGGAACCAGGGGGAAGAATGTTGGAGTTCTGGAGAAGCAGAAGTGGATAATTCGAAAGGAGTATGCGGCTGTAAGGAGGGTTGCTAGGAGTGATAGTAGGATTCTAAGGAAGTTGGAGAGTCTTGAGAGTCCAAGCTCTAGGATAAGGTCCTTGGAGTAAAACCCTGCCAAGAATGGAGTTCCTGAGAGGGCAAGTCTCCCTAGGACTATACAGGCTGACGTGTTTGGTAGCAGAAAATTTAGTCCACCCATCTTTCGTATGTCTTGTTCATCTTGTAGTCTGTGGATGGCTCTTCCAGAGGATAAAAACAGCATGGCCTTGAAGAATGCATGGGTGCAAATGTGGAAGAGGGCGACGTTGGGTTGGTTTAGCCCGATGGCGACCATCATTAATCCGAGCTGCCTGGTGGTTGAGTATGCTACAATCTTCTTTATGTCGTGTTGAGAGACGGCCGTTGTTGCGGCGAAAATTGCTGTGGTGGATCCTAGGATTAGGCACCAGGTTTTGAAGTTGCTGGCTTCCGAATATACTGGCTCTAGTCGTATTAGTAGGAAGATTCCTGCTACAACCATGGTGGAGCTGTGAAGCAGGGCAGAGACTGGCGTTGGGCCTTCCATGGCGGCGGGGAGTCAGGGGTGGAGCCCGAATTGAGCTGACTTACCTGCTGCTGCTAATAGGGCCCCGGCTAATAGTAGGTTTTTTAATGTGCTTGGTGTTCTTAGTATGGGGATTTCGGATAATGATCAGGATTTAAATAGTGAAAGTCTAAGGGAGAAGAATAAGAGGATTCCTATGTCTCCTACCCGGTTGTAAATTATTGCTTGGATGGCGGATCTTTTTGCTTTCGTCCGTGTTATTCATCATCTAATTAGGAGGAATGATAGGAAGCCTACTCCTTCTCATCCAATGAACAGGAGGAATATGTTTTCTGTGGAGGTTAATATGATCATGTTTAGTAGGAAGATTATTAAAAGTCGGAAGAAGTTTTTTGGAGTGGGGTCTTTTCCCATGTAGTAGGTTGAAAACTCTAGGATTGATCAGGAGACTAGTAGTGCGACTGAGAGGAACAGTTTGAATGTTAAGTCAAATCGGAATTCGATGTCTAACATGAAGGATTTTTTGGGCAGCCATCTTCTTAGGGAGACTATGTTTTCTTTCGTCCCTGTGGAAATTTTTATTATCAGGGGGATTAAGGACAAGAGAGCAAGTCTCTTTAACACGGAGGAGAAGAAGAGTTTTTTCTTGTTGGCTGTTGTAAATTTATGTTTGTGTTTTATTCCGAAGTTGTAGGTTGTTACCCTCTCTGTGGAGGGGCTTCTCTGGTGTTGAAAGAAGAATATGGTTATTAGTAGTATCAGGATAATTGATGTTTTTATTGAGGTTATAATGCTTTTGGGTTTTGTAAGCATCGAAACTTCTATAGAGTTGAACTACAGATTCTTAGACTTAGCAGGACTTGAATAGACCGATAAGTTTCGGACCATAGACCAGGGTTAAACTGGTTTTTTTAATACCACAAATTAATGTTTTCTTTAAACTACTTTGGTCTTTTGGTTTGACTATTTTATTAATACTGTGGAGGGGTTGACAATTATTAGGATGAGTGGGAAGATGTGGAGGGCCATGAGAGTGTGTTCAGATGTTAGGATTGGGGGTACTTTGGAGATGAATTTGGGGAATGGGCTTTTTTTAGTTTTTCTTAATATAAGTAGGGAGTATATAGCACCAAATACCGTTGCTGTCGTTATTATAGGTGTGGATAGTGTGTTCCAGTCTATAATGGTTGAGAGAATTAGTAGTTCGCCAATTAGGTTTGGCGTTGGGGGGAGTCCGAGTTTTGTGACGCAAGTTATAGTTCATCAGATGGTTAGTAGAGGGGCTACCAGCTTAAACCCTCGGGTGATTGACAGGGTTCGAGTATTATTTCGCTCGTAAAGTAGGTTGGCTAAACAGAACAGGGCAGACGAAATTAGTCCGTGGGCTATCATCAGGGTTAGGGCTCCTTTTAGTCCTCATAAGGATAGTGAGAATATTCCGGAGGCAACCATACTCATATGGCCGACGGAGGAGTATGCTATTAATGCCTTTAGGTCTGTTTGTCGTAGGCATATGATTCTGGTAATCAGGGCCCCTCATATGCAGAATACTATTAGGGGTGCGGATACGGTTGTGGATGAGGGGGTTGAGAATATTGTTATCATACGTAGCAGGCCGTATCCCCCCAACTTAAGTAATATTGCTGCTAGGATCATGGACCCAGCTATGGGTGCTTCTACGTGGGCCTTAGGTAGCCATAGGTGGAACCCGTAAATTGGCATCTTTATAATGAATGCTATTAGGCAGAATACTCATCATATGGAGGTTAGGGATGTTGGTAGGGTGAGTATTCTGTTTTTTAGAAGGATGGGGGGAAAGGTTAGTGTTTCCGTCGAGTTAAATATTGCGATGATGGCTATAAGGAGAGGTAGTGATCCCATTAGGGTATAAAAAAGGAAGTAAATCCCTGCTTGGTAGCGCTCCTTTTGGGCCCCTCATCGGGATATAAGGGCTAGTGTGGGGAGTAGGGTGGTTTCAAATGCTACGTAAAACAGGGTAAGTTCTAGGGCGGAAAAGGTTAGGATTAGTGCGATTAGGATGATAAATATCATGGAGGTAAAGGACCGTTGGTTAAGTTCTGGTTGGGCTGATATTCTCTTTATCCTAGCTATTAGGGCTATGGGGGTAAGTCATGCTCTTAATATCAGGAGGGGGGTTGCTACGGGGTCTGTGGCGAAGGTTAGGGATAGTTTATGTCATAGTGAAAAGAAGTGTTTTTTGAGGAGGTTAAGGGAAATACAGGTGATTACCAGGGAGGTTATTATTTTTAGTGGTCACATGATGTTCCGTGGAACTATTCAGGAAAGTATTAATGCGGTGGTGGAGGATAAGATAAGATATATCATTAGTTTTTATTCGGCTCAGTCGAGGCCCCCTTGTGTTCATTCAAAAGCTAGCCCTATTGCTAAGATTAGTAGAAATGCCAAGGCCCATGCTGTAGAGGTGGTGGGTGTGTTTAGGAAGATGCTGTTTGGAAGTGGAAACAGTAGGGCTATTTCGAGGTCAAATAGTAGAAATAGGATAGCTACTAAGAAGAATCGGAAGGAGAACGGGATTCGCGCGGATTTAAGTGGGTCGAATCCGCATTCGTATGGGGATGACTTTTCCGAGTCTGTTTTGCGGTGGGGAAGAAAGTGGGCGGCTATGGTTATAGCTGCTGTTATGATGATAATTGAGGTTGTGGTAATCAGTAGTTTATAAATTTTTATTGTTTTATATAGGTGGTTTTTGGAGAAGTGGCAGATAGGGATGTGTTTAGCTTGAAACTAAAAGGATGAAGGTTCGAATCCTTCTTTCTCTTATGAGCCTCATCAGTATATGCAAACGTATAAGAATAGTCAGACTACGTCAACAAAGTGTCAGTATCAGGCAGCGGCTTCAAAGCCAAAGTGGTGGTTTTTGGAGAAGTGGAATACAACTAGTCGTAGAAAACACACCGAAAGAAAAGTGGTGCCTATGAGGACGTGAAGTCCATGGAATCCTGTGGCTACAAAAAATGTTGCTCCGTATACTCTGTCTGCTATTGTAAAGGGTGAGTCGTAGTATTCCCAGGCTTGAAGGGCGGTAAAGTAGACTCCAAGGAGGATGGTTAGTAGCAGCCCTTGAATTGCTTCGGATCGTTTTCGGGATAAAATGCTGTGATGGGCTCACGTGACGGTTACCCCGGAGGATAGTAGAACTGCGGTTTTCAGTAGGGGAACTAGGAATGGGTTGATGGGGCTAATACCTGTTGGGGGTCATGACACTCCAAGTTCTATAGTTGGTGCGAGTCTACTATGGAAGAAGGCTCAGAAAAAGGCAAAGAAGAAGCACACTTCGGATGTAATGAAGAGTATCATGCCGTATCGTAGTCCTGTTCTTACTGGGAGGGTGTGGAAGCCTTGGAAAGTTGCTTCTCGTATCACGTCTCGTCACCATTTGATGACTGTTAACAGAAGGAGTAGTGTTCCTGCAATAAGAAGGAGGTTTTTTTTGGCGTGGAACCAGAGGATCAATCCAGATGTCATCATTAGTGCTCTTACAGCTCCGGTTAGGGGTCACGGTCTTTGGTCTACAAGGTGGTATGGGTGTTGGTGGGCCATGATTTGGGGGTGAGTACTTATAAGTTTTGGGAGAGGTAGAATTTTACCAGTGCTGTAAATACGTAGGCTTGAATGCATGCTACCCCCACTTCTAATAGGAAGAGGAAGAAGAATATTATTAAGGTTACCCCTGCTATTAGGGGTGTCCTTGATAGGACTCAAATTGCTGTTGATAGAAGGTATATTAGGAGGTGCCCAGCGGTAAGGTTGGCTGCCAATCGTAGCCCAAGCGCAATGGGCTGTGCAAATAATCTTATGGTTTCGATTATTACCATGAGGGGAATGAGGTATGAAGGGGTCCCCTGGGGAACTAGGTGGCTCAGTCGATTTTTGAATGCCAGGTAGAACCCCAGGATTTTTACCGACATCCATAAGGGAATTCCGATTGAATAAGTTAGGGATATGTGTCTGGTGGATGTGAAGGCGTAGGGGAGGAGCCCGAGAACTTTAATTGAAAATATTAGTATAAATACGGCTGAAAACGTGGGTATTCACGGGGCTATAGCGGGGTTTGCCTGTTGGAACAGGATCTTAAGTACTTTTTCCTTAAAGGAGTGTATTAGTAGTCTAACTCGTGAGGGGAGCCATTTTGAGTTTTTGGAGACGGTTAATCAGCTCAGGTTGATTATTAGGGCTGTTAAGGTCATGGGAATAAATGCTAACAGGTCTGGTGAGAATTGGCCAAAGATTCTTTTTAATTTCACTTTCATTTTTTGGGTTTTACAGAATTTGAGGTCACGTTGGCGTTGGGCTCTTCCGCAATACGCGGAGAATTAAGTAGAATGGTTAGGACTATTAAAAGGGATAATCATCCAATAAAGAATTTGAATAGTCATCATGCTAGGTTCAGTTGGGGCATTTCTTTGATAGTGTTCGGAACTCACTTATGTTCAAATCAAGAGTTTGATGCTACCATATTAGCTTATCAAAGATTCGGTTAGGAAGTTGGATACTCATTTTTCGAACGAGGAGAATTTGATGGACTCTATTACTATGGGCATAAAGCTGTGGTTAGCCCCGCATATTTCGGAACATTGTCCATAGAACAACCCGCATCGGGAGATGAAGAATTTTACTTGGTTCAGTCGGCCAGGAACGGCGTCCATCTTTATTCCTAAAGATGGGATTGCCCATGAATGGAGGACGTCGGCTGAGGATACTAATACTCGTATTGGGGTTTTTGAGGGCAGTACCAGGCGTTTGTCTACTTCTAAGAGCCGTGGTTTCCCGAGGGTTAGGTCTTTGGTTGGTATCATGTACGAGTCGAATTCGAGCTCTCGGTAGTCGGCGTATTCGTAACTCCAGTATCATTGGTGTCCTATTGCCTTAATTGTTAGGGAGGGGTTTTTTACTTCATCCATGAGGTATAGTAATTGAAGTGAGGGAAGGGCGATAAATATTAGGATAACCGCTGGGATTATTGTTCAGATGGTCTCTAGCCCCTGTCCTTCTAGGAAGAATCGGTTAGTGTTGGTGGAGAATAATAGGGAGGCAAGTCCGTAGAATACTAGTATTGTAATTAGTGTTAGGATTATTAGAGTATAGTCGTGAAAGTATATAAGTTCTTCCATTAGGGGGGAAGACGCGTCTTGTAGTCCAAGTTGGGTTCAATTTGCCATTTATTGCTGTAGGATTTTTATTGATGATACCAGGTCTGATTTGTGGGTTCGGGCCAGTGCGACCATTAGGGATAGGCCTATACTTGCTTCGCAGGCGGATAGGGTTAGTAAGATTAGGTTGTTAGTAATTAGGAATTTGGTTTTTGCTTTGAGGGATCATACGGCGATTCTAAGGAATAAGGAGATGAGTAGTAGTTCTAAGCATAGTAGCATTGATAGAAAGTGGAGTCGGTTGATTATAATGCCGATAAGGCCTAGGTAGAATATGGTTATGGTTGTTATAAATAAGGCTTTGATAAAAGGATTCCAGGGTTTTGGCTGAATTTTCTTGAGTCGAAATCAAGCGTTTTTATTAAACTAATCCTTATACTTAATTAGGTATACAGTAGATGGGATTTCGTCGAAGGTGTGGTGTGAAGGTGGGAAGGAAGTGTACTGTCATTCTAGGGATGAGGGGGAGAATTCGGGTCGGATGGTTTCTCGTTGAGTTGTGAATGCCTCTCATATGATGAATACAAATAGTAGTGTTGCTACCAGTGAGATGGTTCTGCCTATTGATGAGACAGTTTTTCATAGTGTATACGCGTCGGGGTAGTCTGAATACCGTCGTGGCATGCCGGCTAGCCCTAGGAAATGCTGGGGGAAGAATGTAAGGTTTACCCCTATAAACATTAGGCTGAAGTGGATCTTACTTAGGAGGGGGTGTAGGCCCACCCCTGAGAATAGGGGGAATCAATGGGTAAAACCCGCAAATATGGCGAATACGGCACCCATTGATAGTACATAGTGGAAATGGGCTACTACGTAGTAGGTGTCATGGAGCACCACGTCTATTGAGGATTTTGCTAGGATAACGCCTGTTAGTCCCCCTATGGTAAATAGGAAAACGAACCCCAATGCCCATAGTAGAGGAGTGTCCCATCGTAGGTTACTTCCTTGTAGGGTGGCCATTCATCTGAATACCTTTATTCCTGTTGGTACGGCAATTATCATGGTTGCGGCTGTAAAGTAGGCCCGGGTGTCTACGTCCATTCCTACTGTGAACATGTGGTGTGCTCAGACTAAGAATCCTAGAATGCCTATGGATACTATGGCATACACCATTCCTAGGTATCCAAAGGGTTCTCTCTTTCCTGAGTAGTGGGCTATGACGTGGGAGATCATTCCAAATCCTGGAAGGATTAATATGTATACTTCTGGGTGGCCAAAGAACCAGAACAAGTGTTGGAACAGAATTGGGTCCCCACCCCCAGCGGGGTCGAAGAATGTAGTTTTGACTTTTCGGTCCGTTAGGAGCATAGTGATTGCTCCGGCTAATACTGGGAGTGATAGTAGGAGTAGGAATGCTGTAACAAATACGGATCAGACGAATAGTGGTAGGCGGTCGAAGGATATTCCGGGGGTTCGCATTTTTATCACTGTGGTTATAAATTTTATAGATGCGAGGATTGAGGAGGCACCTGCTAGGTGAAGGGAAAATATGGCGAGGTCGACGGACCCTCCTGCGTGTGCGAGCCCACTAGATAGTGGTGGATAGATTGTTCAGCCAGTTCCGGCTCCGCTTTCTACTCCAGCTGAAGCGACGAGTAGAAGGAATGAGGGGGGAATTAGTCAAAATCTCATTTTTTTCATCCGAGGAAATGCCATGTCTGGTGCCCCAATCATCAGGGGAATTAGTCAGTTACCAAATCCGCCTATCATTATAGGCATTACCATGAAGAAGATCATAACTAGAGCGTGGGCGGTTACTATGACGTTGTATATTTGGTCGTCTTGGAGTAGGGAGCCTGGTTGGGCCAGTTCTGTTCGTATAATTACTCTCATGGCGGTTCCAACCATTCCTGCTCATGCTCCAAATATTAAGTATAGGGTTCCAATGTCCTTATGTTTGGTGGAGAAAAATCATCGTCTAAGCTGCATGGTTAATAATTTATTATATATAATAAACAGAAAATAGTTTAATTTAGAACGGTAGTTTTGGGGGCTACTGGAGCAGGTGTAAAGTCCTGCTTTTCTGATTAGAAAGATAAGGGTCGAACTTATGTTTGAGAAATCAAAATTCTCCGTTTTACCGGTTATACTACTTTCTATGGGTTGTAGCCTAATGGAAAGGCAATTGGCCGTTAACCAGGAGATAACAAGATCAATACTTGTCAACTCAGGTTGAGGTAGCAAAGTGGCTACTGCTTTAGATTTAGGATCTAGTATCGAGGGTTCGAATCCCTCTCTTAATTTGTGAGCTTTGAGGATTAAACTCAGATCTTCTGATTGCAAGTCAAATGTTTTTTCTATTAAACTAAATTCACTTTATATAGAGAGGTTTAAGTTAATCAAACTAATGGCCTTCAAAGCCTTAAATAAGAATGAGAGCTTCTTAACCTCTGGGTTTTGTAGTGTAAATAACATTTTAGATTGCAAATCTATAGATGCGGGTGGGATTCCGCCAAAACTTTCGAGGCAATTTGGGTTGCACAAATATCTGCTCTGTGTAAAAGAGATGCTTAGACTATCAAGCTCTGCCTAGGAGTAAAGTAAGCTAATTAAAAGCTTTTGGGTTCATACCCCAAGAATGGAAGGATAGATACCTCCCTTTATTTGTCAAAAGACACTAGGGTTGGGGGCTAGTAATTCCAGTCTGACAGTCTGGTGTTATGGTTTAACTAGTCTTTTCAGCGAGGTGGCAGAGGGTTTATGCGGTAGATTGTAAATCTGGTGATAGGGGTTAAAGTCCCTTTCTCGTTAGTCCTACGAGTATTTACAGTATTTCTGGCTTCCAACCAGGAGGTCTCTGTTTGAGTCAGAGGTAGGATACAGGGTAAAGATGAAAGTGCTTTATATATAGTGATAGCTAAAGTAGCAAAGTGGAAATGCGAGAAATCTAAGCTTTCTTTATCGGGGGTTCGAGTCCTCCTTTTAGCTGTGGATGGTCTAATTTTTTTTGTTAAATCGGTGGCTTTTATAGTTCCTGTGTTACTTGCGGTGGCCTTGTTGACTCTGGTGGAGCGAAAGGTTTTAGGTTATATGCAATTTCGTAAGGGGCCTAAAATAGTAGGTCCTTTTGGGCTATTACAACCTATAGCCGACGGCTTCAAGTTATTAATAAAGGAGACTTTGAAGCCTTCTAAAGCTTCACCTTATTTGTTCTTCTTTTCCCCTGTGCTTTTTTTGGGTATTGCACTATTACTTTGGTCTATTGTTCCTGTGGGGTTTTGTGTTTTGAGGGTTAAATTGTCGTTGGTATTGATTATTGGTCTTTCTAGTTTATCCGTCTATGCTCTTCTAGGGTCTGGGTGATCTTCCAATTCTAACTACTCTTTTCTGGGGGCGGTTCGGGCGGTTGCTCAAACTGTGTCTTACGAGATAAGGCTGGGGTTAATATTACTGTGTGTTGTCTTGTTTTCTGGGGGTTTTAACCTTAAGGTAATTGAGGCCAGCCAGGAGCAATTTTGGTTGTTGTTTTGTTGCTCTCCGCTTTTCGTTATATGGTTTGTGTCTACTTTAGCGGAGACTAAACGAGCTCCGTTTGATTTAACGGAGGG